AAAAAGCGATCTCTTCTGGTTTGAAAAACCTATTGTGACTATTCTTTTCGACTATAAACGGTGGAATCGTCCGTTGCGGTATATAAAAAACAATCGATTTGAAAATTATGTAAGAAATGAAATGTCACAATATTTTTTTTATACATGTCAAAGTGATGGAAAAGAAAGAATATCTTTTACGTATCCCCCCAGTTTGGCAACCTTTTTTGAAATGATACAAAGTAAAATGTCTCTGTTCAGAAAAGAAAAATTACCTTCTAATGAATTTTATAATCAGTGGAGTTATAGGAATGAACATAAAAAGAAAAAGCTAAACAATAAATTTTTAAATAGAGTAAAAGCTCTCGACAAAACTCTAAATAAAGAATTTATTGTTATGAATGTACTCGAAAAAAGAACTAGATTGTGTAATGATAAGACTAAAAAAGAATACTTAAAAAAAATATATGATCCTTTCTTGAATGGACCCTACCGGGGACGGATCAAAAAATTGTTTACACCTTCAATCATAAATGAAGCTTCTATAAAAAATTACATAGAAAGGGTTTGTATAAATAAAATTCATGGTATCCTTCTTATTATTAATTACTTAGAATTTGAACAAAAAACAAATCCATTTGATATAAATGATAGAAAATCATTAGTAACAGAAATTGGTTATTTATTGAATTTAATCAATGAATTGGCTGTAAAATCAACATCAAGTTTAAATTTTCAAAGACTTTTTTTACTTCCAGAACACGAACAAGTAAGAATTCATTCAGAGGATCAATTAAAAATTTTAAATTTTTTATTCGATGCAGTTAGAATTGTTCCGAACGATAAAACAATAAAAAAAAAATCTATTGAAATAAAAGAAATTAATAAAAAAGTCCCTCGGTGGTCATACAAATTAATCAACGACTTAGAACAACAAGAGGGAGAAACCGAGGAAAGTGTGGTAGAGGATCATGAGATTCGTTCAAGAAAAGCCAAACGCGTAGTGATTTTTACTGATAACCACCAGAATACTGATGCTTATACCAATACCCAAGAAACTAATAATACTGATCAAACAGACGAAATTGCTTTAATACGTTATTCACAACAATCGGACTTTCGTCGAGACATAATCAAAGGCTCTATGCGCGCTCAAAGGCGTAAAACAGTTACTTGGAAACTTTTTCAAGCAAATGTACATTCCCCCCTTTTTTTGGACCGAATAGACACATCTTTTTTTTTTTTTTTTGATATTTCGGCGCGTATGAAAATAATTTTTAGAAATTGGATGCGGAAAAACACGGAATTTTCGGATTATACAGAGAAAAAAAAAGAAGAGGACAAAAAAGAAGAAGACAAAAGAAAGGAGAAAGCGCGTATAGAAATAGCAGAAGCCTGGGATAGTATTTTACTTGCTCAAGTACTAAGAGGTTTTTTGTTAGTAACCCAATCAATTCTTAGAAAATATATTATATTACCTTCATTGATAATAGCTAAAAATATAGTCCGTATACTATTATTTCAATTTCCTGAATGGTCTGAGGATTTAAAGGATTGGAATAGAGAAATGCATATTAAATGTACCTATAATGGCGTTCAATTATCAGAAAAAGAATTTCCAAAAAACTGGTTAACAGACGGTATTCAGATCAAGATCCTATTTCCTTTTAGTCTTAAACCTTGGCACAGATCTAAACTACAAGCCCCTTATAATGATCCAATGAAAAAGAAGGATCAAAAAAATGATTTTTGCTTTTTAACAGTTTTTGGAATGGAAACTGAACTACCTTTTGGTTCTCCCAGAAAAAAACTTTCATTTTTTGAACCCATTTTTAAAGAACTAAAAAAAAAATTAAAAAAATTGAAAAAGAAATGTTTTATAATTCTAAGAATTTTAAAAGAACAAAAAAAGTTGTTTCTAAATGTCTCAAAAGAAACAAAAAAATGGATCATTAAAAGCATTCTGTTTATAAAAGAAATAATAAAAGAACTCTCAAAAATAAACCCAATTATATTATTTGGATTTGGATTGAGAGAAATAGAAGTATATGAATTGAGTGAAACGAAAAAAGATTCGATAATTGGTAATGGGATGATTCATGAATCGTCGATTCAAATTATATCTCAGGGTTGGACAAATTATTCATTAACAGAAAAAAAAATGCAAGATCTAACTGATAGAACAAATACAATAATAAATCAAATAGAAAAAATTACAAAAGAAAATAAAAAAGGAACTCCAGATATAAATTTTAGTTCTAACAAAATAAGTTATGATAATAAAGTATCAGAATCACAAAAAAATATTTGGCAGATATTAAAAAGACAAAATGTTAGATTAATCCGTAAGTCACATTATTTTATAAAATATTTCATTGAAAGGATATACATAGATATCTTTCTATGTATCATTAATATTCCTAGCATCAATACACAACTTTTTCTTGAATCAACAAAAAAAATTATTAATAAATACATTAACGATAATGAAGCAAATCACGAAAGAATTGATAAAACAAATCAAAGTGTAATTCCCTTTATTTCGACTATAAAAAAGTCACTTACTAATATTAGTAACAAGAATTCAAAGACTTTTTGCGACTTATCTTACTTTTCACAAGCATATGTATTTTATAAATTATCACAAACTCAACTTATTAACTTATATAAGTTAAAATCTGTATTTCAATATAACGGAATGTCCCTTTTTCTTAAGAATGAAATAAAGGATTTTTTTGTTGTAACACAAGAACTATTTCATTCCGAATTAAGACATAAGAATCTTCGCAATTATGGAATGAATCAATGGACAAATTGGTTAAGGAGTCAGTATCAATGTGATGTATCTCATATTAAATGGTCTAGATTAGTACCACAAAAATGGCGAAATATATTCAATCAACACTGTATGGCTCAAAATAAAGATTTATGTGATTTATATGAAAAGGATCGATTAATTAACTACGAAAAAAATTTCGAAACAGATTCATTACTGAATCAAAAAGATAATTTTAAAAAACAATATAGATATGATATTTTAGCATATAAATCTATTAATTATGAAGATAAGAAGGACTCTTATATTTATGGATCACCATTACAAGTAAAAAATAACCAAGATATTTTTTATAATTACAACACACATACACAAAAATCATTTAATATGCCGGAAGGTATTCCTATTATCCCTTATCTAGTAGAAGATGATATTAGAGATATGGAGATAAATCCGGATAGAAAATATTTTGATTGGAGAATTTTCCATTTTTGTCTTAAAAATAAGGTCGATATTGACGCCTGGATCGATATTGATACTGACACTAACAGTAATAAATATACTAAGACTAGGGTTAATAAGTATCAAATAATTGATAAAATCAATAAGAGGGGTCTTTTTTATCTCACGATTCAGCAAGATCAAGAAATCAACCTATCCAATCAAAAAACCCTTTTTGATTGGATGGGGATGAATGAAGAAATACTAAGTTGTCCCATATCAAATATGGAATTTTGGTTCTTCCCAGAATTGGGGATACTTTATAATACGTATAAAATTAAACCGTGGGTTATACCAATTAAATTACTAGTTTTAAATTCTAATATAAATGAAAATGATAGTAAAAACAAAAGCATCGCCGGAAATAAAAAAAGGGATCCTTTTATATCAATATCGGAGAATTCAAAAAAATCTTTTGAATTAGAAAACCGAAATCAAGGGGAAAAAGAATACGCGGTCCAAGCAGATTTTAAATCAGCTCTTTCAAACCAAGAAAAAGATGTTGAAGAAGATTATACGGGATCGTACATGAAAAAAAATAGAAATAAAAAGCAATACAAGATCAATACAAAAGCGGAGTTTGATTTCTTCCTAAAAAGGTATTTGCATTTTCAATTGAGATGGGATGATTCTTTAAATAAAAAAATAAGCAATAACATCAAAGTATATTGTCTCCTGCTTAGACTGATAAATCCAAGAGAAATTACTATATCCTCTATTCAAAGAGGCGAAATGAGTCCGGATATTCTGATGATTCAGAAAGATTTAACTCTTACAGAATTGATTAAAAGGGGAATTTTGATTATTGAACCAATTCGTCTATCTATAAAAAATGATGGAAAATTTATTATCTATCAAACCATCGGTATTTCATTAGTTCATAAAAGCAAACACCAAATTAATCAAAGATACCGAGAAAAAAAACATGCCGATAAGAATTCTGATGAAGCCATTACAAAACATCAAAAGATGACTGGAAATAGAGATAAAAATCATTATGATTTGTTTGTTCCTGAAAATATTTTATCACCTAGACGTCGTAGAGAATTGAGAATTCTAATTTGTTTCAATTCTGAGAATAGACATAGAAATGCAGCATTTTGTAATGGGAATAAGGTAAACAGTCAAGTTTTGGATAAAAGCAAAAACTATAAAAAAAAACTTATTAAATTTAAGTTATTTCTTTGGCCCAATTATCGATTAGAAGATTTGGCTTGTATGAATCGTTATTGGTTTAATACCAATAATGGCAGTCGTTTCAGTATGGTAAGGGTACATATGTATCCGCGATTTAAAATGCATTAATAGTACATTTTTGCTATATTTCCCATACTATATCTGATCTATGACGACAAAGAGATGCACACACGCATTGTCTTACATTCCATCGTTCCATTCTGATACACGATACTAATTCAATGACATATCAATTTGATCTAGAAATGAATCAACAAAATATTATTATTTTAGGTCTAAATTTTTATCTTTTGTGAGTGCAGAAAACAACCATCCTTTATGTATACCCTTTTCAAATCCAAATAAATAAAAATTTAATTTTATTAAAAAAAATTATAAATTAATAACAAAATTAATATTTTTGTATATACAAAATAAAAATGAGAGGCATTATTATTACTGATCAATAAAGATATCTATCAATAAAAATTTCTTAAAATAAAAAGAGGGGGGCGAGAAGATTTCATTTTATGGTAAAAAATCCATTCATCTCAGTTATTTCACAAGAAGAAAAAGACGAAAACAGAGGATCCACTGAATTTCAAATAGTTAGTTTCACCAATAGGATACGAAGACTTACTTCACATTTAGAATTACACAAAAAAGACTATTTATCTCAGAGAGGTTTACGTAAAATTCTGGGAAAACGCCAACGACTGCTGTCTTATTTGTCAAAGAAAAATAGAATATGTTATAAAGAATTAATTAATCGGTTGGATATTCGGGAGTCAAAAACCCGTTAATTTGAAGAGGCATTTTAAATTATTTGATTTATTAGATCTTGAATTTTAATGAACTTTTTTTCGTTTTCAGCAATTCATGAAAGAATGCATCGAGGAAAAACCGATGAATATACCAGCTACAAGAAAAGACCTCATGATAGTCAATATGGGCCCCCACCACCCATCAATGCATGGTGTTCTTAGACTCATCATTACTCTAGATGGTGAAGATGTTATTGATTGTGAACCAATATTGGGTTATTTACACCGAGGGATGGAAAAAATTGCGGAAAACCGAACAATTATACAATATTTGCCTTATGTAACACGTTGGGATTATTTAGCTACTATGTTCACAGAAGCAATAACTGTAAATGGACCGGAACAGTTGGGAAATATTCAAGTACCTAAAAGAGCTAGCTATATCAGAATAATTATGTTGGAGTTGAGTCGTATAGCTTCTCATCTGTTATGGCTTGGTCCTTTTATGGCGGATATTGGTGCACAAACTCCCTTTTTCTATATTTTCAGAGAAAGAGAATTAGTATATGATCTATTCGAAGCTGCCACCGGTATGAGAATGATGCATAATTATTTTCGTATCGGAGGAGTAGCGGCCGATCTACCTCATGGTTGGATAGATAAATGTTTGGATTTCTGCGATTATTTTTTAACAAGAGTTGCTGAATATCAAAAACTTATTACACGAAATCCTATTTTTTTAGAACGAGTCGAGGGAGTAGGCATTATTGGTAGAGAGGAAGTAATAAATTGGGGTTTATCGGGACCAATGCTGCGAGCTTCCGGAATACAATGGGATCTTCGTAAAGTTGATCATTATGAATGTTACGACGAATTTGATTGGGAGGTACAGTGGCAAAAAGAAGGAGATTCATTGGCTCGTTATCTAGTCCGAATTGGTGAAATGATAGAATCTATAAAAATTATTCAACAGGCTCTGGAAGGAATTCCAGGGGGACCCTATGAGAATTTAGAAATACGATACTTTGATAGAGAAAGGAATCCGGAATGGAATGATTTTGAATATAGATTTATTAGTAAAAAGCCTTCTCCTACATTTGAATTGCCGAAACAAGAACTTTATGTGAGAGTCGAAGCCCCAAAGGGAGAGCTGGGAATTTTTCTGATAGGGGATCAGAGTGGTTTTCCTTGGAGATGGAAAATCCGCCCCCCGGGTTTTATCAATTTGCAAATTCTTCCTCAGTTAGTTAAAAGAATGAAATTGGCTGATATTATGACGATACTAGGTAGTATAGATATCATTATGGGAGAAGTTGATCGTTGAAATGATAATTGATACACCAGAAGTACAAGATATTGATTCTTTTTCTAGATTAGAGTTTTTAAAAGAGGTTTATGGAATTATATGGGTGCTTATTCCTATTTTGACTCTTGTATTGGGAATCACAATAGGCGTACTGGTAATTGTATGGTTAGAAAGAGAAATATCCGCAGGGATACAACAACGTATTGGACCTGAATACGCCGGCCCTTTTGGAATTCTTCAAGCTCTAGCAGATGGGGCAAAACTAGTTTTCAAAGAAAATCTTCTTCCATCTAGGGGGGATACCCGTTTATTCAGTATCGGGCCATCCATAGCAGTCATATCAATTTTAGTAAGCTATTCAGTAGCTCCTTTTGGCTATCACCTTGTTTTAGCGGATCTCAATATCGGTGTTTTTTTATGGATTGCCATTTCTAGTATTGCTCCAATTGGACTTCTTATGTCAGGATACGGGTCAAATAATAAATATTCCTTTTTAGGTGGTCTACGAGCTGCTGCTCAATCGATTAGTTATGAAATACCATTAACTTTATGTGTGTTATCAATATCTCTACGTGCGATTCGTTGATACATAGACATAAACTTTTCTTTATTCCTTCCTTTCAAATCAAAGAAAGGGTTGGAATGAATTAAGTAGATATCTTCATTTTTTTTATTCATTATTCGGGTTGATGAACTAAATCAAATAGTTATATGAGTGAAAGAAAACAGCTTATATATAAATTCGCAGTAAAAAGATTGAGTCTCATTTTCTATGTATAAGAGTTAGAGAGTTAAGCGGAAATAAACATAAACAGAAGCGACCGTTTCCCCCAAGATTGGTTGATTAGTCATCCTGACTTGAAGCGGGCTCAAAAGATCAACCGTATTGAGTTTTCACTATCATTTGTATGTATTACCACAGGGGGGGGGTTGAACAAAAACGAGTGGGTGGTTAGAAACACCAAGATATGTAAAGGATTAGTAATAGAGATTATGTAAATTCTCCAAAAGGACATTTTTACATAATATACAAACAAAGAATACTCATTGGGGCTTTAAGTTGGTAGAAATGATCAGGCAATACTCCCCACGACACGATTCCAATCCAGAGTATGCTCCTATCCACCGATTAAATAAATAACTATTGGGAACGAAATAATCCTTTACTTTATTTTGTAAGCCCCCTTTTTCTCAGAAATAGAAAGAAGAATAGGAACGAAAAAAAGAGAAAGAAATCCAATTCCAATAAAAAAAAAAAAAAAAAAGATACCTTTTTTATTTCCCAGATACATATTAATAGATATAGAATTTGTGTCATAATTCATGAATTAATTATAGAATTTTTTTCGTACGTGAAATAAACGGGTTATTGATATTTCTACAAGAAGTATTTTATTGAAGAATTAAGTTATTACTCAACAAAGAAGAATTTTAATTCTTATTGAAATTATTAAAGTTAAAGAAAGGGTGAGATCGATTCAGAAGTACTTTTTTATTTATTATTAAATAATTATAACAGACAGAATTCAATTGGTCTAATTTAGGACCGTCCAATAGATTTTGACTTTATACATCCTACAAACGTACCAAGATAAAATAATACTGACGCGATCCTTAGATTTATTTCTGGCCTTTAAGGAGCCGTATGAGGTGAAAATCTCATGTACGGTTCTGTAATAGCGATGATAACAGTAATGGTATCACCGACTATAATTATCTAACAGTTCAAGTACAATTGATATAGTTGAGGCGCAATCAAAATACGGTTTTTGGGGATGGAATTTGTGGCGTCAGCCTATAGGGTTTATCATTTTTATCATTTCTTCCCTAGCAGAATGTGAGAGATTACCTTTTGATTTACCCGAAGCAGAAGAAGAATTAGTAGCAGGTTATCAAACCGAATACTCGGGTATAAAATTTGGTTTATTTTATGTTGCTTCCTATCTAAACCTATTAGTTTCTTCATTATTTGTAACAGTTCTTTACTTGGGAGGTTGGAATATCTCTATTCCGGACATATATGTTTCTGAGCTTTTTGAAATAAATAAAACATGTGGAGTTTTTGGAGCGACAATTGGTATCTTTATTACATTAGCTAAAACTTATTTGTTCTTGTTCATTCCTATCACAACAAGATGGACTTTACCGAGGCTAAGAATGGACCAACTATTGAATCTTGGATGGAAATTTCTTTTACCTATTTCTCTCGGTAATCTATTATTAACAACTTCTTCCCAACTCTTTTCGCTGTAAGGTAAATTTACAACTTGTCTCAAACAAGAGAAATAAACAAACATAAAATTATTCATAATATATATTAATGATATGTTCTCTATGGTAACTGGGTTCATGAATTATGGTCAACAAACAGTACGAGCTGCAAGGTACATTGGTCAAAGTTTCATGATTACTTTATCTCACGCAAATCGTTTACCTGTAACTATTCAATATCCTTATGAAAAATTAATCACCGCGGAGCGTTTCCGCGGTCGAATCCATTTTGAATTTGATAAATGTATTGCTTGTGAAGTATGTGTTCGTGTATGTCCTATAGATCTACCCGTTGTTGATTGGAAATTGGAAACTGATATTCGCAAGAAACGGTTGCTTAATTACAGTATTGATTTCGGAGTCTGTATATTTTGTGGTAATTGCGTTGAGTATTGTCCAACAAATTGTTTATCAATGACTGAAGAATATGAACTTTCTACTTATGATCGTCACGAATTGAATTATAATCAAATTGCTTTGGGTCGTTTACCAATGTCAGTAATTGACGATTATACAATTCGAACAATTTTTAATTCGCCTCAAAAAAAAAATAAGTAAATCTCTTGATTAAAGAATAATTTATAATTACTTTACTAAGACTATTACTTTACTAATAAATAATACTAAGGTTCATTTTTTTTTTTTTGATCTAATCTAAAGGAATCGGGTTTCTTTCGTTTTGTTTGGTCAATAACTAAAAATCCCAACTATTGATTAGTTGGTTAAGAATCACGTCTTAATTTGGATTGAAAATCCATTAATTAATCCATTAATTAATATATCTGTAATTATTTTTACATATATAGTTTCAAATGAGAACTACTCTTTCAGATAACGAATTAAATTAGTCCAATAATTGTACTTACATTTATTCATATCCCTTAGGATTTAATTAGGAATTGCTCAAAAATTATAATTTTTTTTCTGTTCGGATTTCAATAAGGTCATGAAAAACATTTCGATTTATTTATCTCTTATTTTACATATAATGGATTTGCCCGGACCAATACATGATTTTCTTTTAGTCTTTCTGGGATCGGTTCTTATACTAGGAGGTATGGGAGTGGTATTATTTACCAACCCCATTTATTCTGCCTTTTCATTGGGACTGGTTCTTGTTTGTATATCCTTATTCTATATTCTATTAAACTCCTATTTTGTAGCTGCTGCACAACTTCTTATTTACGTGGGAGCTATAAATGTTTTAATCGTATTTGCTGTGATGTTTATGAATGGTTCAGAATATTACAAAGATTTGAATCTTTGGACCGTTGGGGATGGGGTTACTTTGCCAGTTTGTACAAGTATTTTTGTTTTACTCATGATTACTATTACAGATACGTCATGGTACGGGATTATTTGGACTACAAGATCAAACCAGATTATAGAACAAGATTTGATAAGTAATAGTCAACAAATTGGAATTCATTTATCAACGGATTTTTTTCTTCCGTTTGAATTCGTTTCGATAATTCTTTTAGCCGCTTTGATAGGTGCAATTGCCGTGGCGCGACAGTAATAAATCTATAGAATTGGCAACAGCAATCCAAATAAAACTGTGTTCTGTTTTATTACATTTATTTCCCTTCAATTAAAGGTTCTTTATGTCTAAAATATAAATTATTTTATTCAATCTATTCT